GCTTACTCTAGATTAAAAGTAATCTAAAGTAGGTGAGAACACTCTTGGGGCCATATATACGGAATTGGAAAAGCTTTTGGGTGTGTCAACAAAGTAACAGGGCTAGAGAAGAATGAAAACTCCAATTAATGCATTATTAGAGGCCTCGCTCCTACGTGACGCGGCTGAGCCATTTCAACTAAGCTTCCAAGATGCTGCTAGTCCTGTTATGGAAGAGATTTTGTTTCTACATAACCAAATTATGTTTATTTTAATTATTATAATAACAACTGTATTGTGGTTGATTATAAGAGGATTAACAGGCCAAGCTTATCATCGCTATCTTATTGAGGGGGTTACGATAGAAATTGTTTGGACTATAATACCGGCAGTTATACTAGTGTTTATAGCATTCCCTTCTTTGAAACTACTTTATTTGATGGATGAGATAGTAGAACCCGGTGTGACAGTAAAAGCCATAGGTCATCAATGGTATTGGTCTTATGAGTATTCAGACTATCAAACTACCTTAGGTGAAGATAGTACCTTAGAATTTGATTCTTACATGATACCTACGAGTGACCTTCAACCCGGCGATCTCCGACTATTAGAAGTTGACAATAGAATGGTTGTTCCTATTGATACTTATGTAAGAGTTTTAGTTACAGGCGCAGATGTACTTCACTCATTTGCTGTACCATCATTAGCTATTAAAATGGATGCTGTGCCTGGACGTCTTAATCAAACCGGATTTTTAGCTAAAAGACCGGGATTATTTTATGGTCAATGTTCCGAGTTATGTGGTGCTAATCACTCTTTTATGCCCATTGTTATAGAGGCTGTTAGCATGGATAAATATATCAGCTGGCTATCTTCATTATGTGCTGATCTTTAGAGGATCTTTCAATCATCGAATAATGCCTCACTTAGATATAACTGCTTATTTAACTCAATATAGCTGGACACTAATAATTTTGTTAGCACTTTATAGTATTATGAGTTTATTTATTTTACCTAAAATTCAAAATAATTTACGTATAAGAAGTATACTACAGGAAGAGGGGGCAGCCCCTAGTAAGGGACTCGGGGTTAATCGAGCATATGCTATACTACAAGATATACTCCGTAGATAGGGACATTTCCTACATATATTCAATATGGCAGCTTCTTTCTTTGATCAATTTAATGTAGTTCGGATAATTGGGGGGATAATTACTAATTCTTCTCTTATGATGCTTATTCTATTAAGTGCAATATTAATAGGGAGTTGTTCATATAAATTAATACCTACAAGATTGCAGGCTATACAAGAGATTGTTTATACCCACTTTTTAGAATTAGTAAAAGATTCTACAGCTAATAAGGGAAATCAGTATTTTACTTTTATTATAACCCTATTTGCGTTTATTGCTGGACTAAATCTGTTAGGTCTATTTCCTTATGTGTTTACCCCAACTGCCCATATTGTTATTACTTTCGGGCTAAGTTTATCTATTTTAATAGCAGTGACAATATTGGGTATAACACAATACCGTTGGAACTTTGCTTCAATGATGATGCCTAGCGGGGCTCCTTTATCATTAGCCCCGCTATTAGTTATAATTGAAACGGTTAGCTATCTTTCCCGGGCAATTTCCTTAGGTGTTCGATTAGCGGCTAATTTATCTGCTGGACACCTTTTATTTGCTATATTAGCAAGTTTTGGGTTTGCAATGATTAGTAATGGAATGTTAGTTTTAAGCTTAGCCCCAATATTAGTAATGGTTTTTATAACTTTACTAGAAATTGCCGTGGCCTTGATTCAAGCATATGTATTTTGTTTACTAACTACCATATACATTAATGATACTCTAAATCTACATTAACCCACACTTAGAATAATTGTTGGGTAGGAGTATTAGTCTCCGCTCGATTCCCCGCCGGGGAGCCATGAGTAAGGCTTATCACCCTTATCATTTAGTGGATCCTAGTCCATGGCCTTATATAGGCGCAATTGGGGCCCTACTAATTACAGTGGGCTCAGTGTTATATTTTCATTACAGTTATACATGGATAATGTATTTAGGCGCAATGACAATAATATTAACAATGTTTGTTTGGTGGAAAGATATTATTAGAGAAGCCACTTTCCAAGGACACCACACTCAAATAGTAAAAAAAGGATTAAGATATGGTATGATCCTTTTTATTACTTCTGAAGTTTGCTTCTTTTTTGCGTTCTTTTGGGCTTTCTTTCATAGTAGTTTATCTCCCACTATAGAATTGGGGGCTGTTTGGCCCCCTGTTGGTATAGAAGTGTTAGACCCATTTTCTGTGCCCCTATTAAACACAGCTATATTACTTAGTTCAGGAGCAACAGTTACATGGGCACATCACGCCATAGTTAGCGGACAAAGATTAGAGGCCATACAATCACTGACTTGTACCGTAATCCTTGGAATTCAATTCACAGCCCTACAAGCTATGGAGTATTACGAAGCGCCCTTTGCGATTTCCGACTCCGTCTATGGTTCAACCTTTTTTATGGCCACAGGTTTTCATGGTTTTCATGTTATAATAGGGACTGTATTTTTGACTGTGTGTCTAGCTAGACTAATAGGTTATCACTATACTCGTCATCATCATTTTGGTTTTGAGGCTGCTAGTTGGTATTGGCATTTTGTAGATGTGGTTTGGTTGTTTTTGTATGTATGTATTTACTGGTGGGGCTCTTAGCCCGGGCCATGGTTACATAGTGCTTAGCTAAGCTCAGCTTGTAGGGTCAACTAACGGTAAGTTCTCAGACTCATAATCTGGTTATGTAGGTTCAACTCCTGCCCCTACCACCATTAAAAATAAGTACACACACACACACACACACACACACACACACACACATAAAAACCAAGTAGGCACAGGAAAGAGGAAAATTATAAAAATCTGGGCAAACATACACGAACTAACTCGATTAGGGGGTATGGAACTACCCCCAATAATACAATAGCTACTATTAGCGGTAATTGCCCATTAAACTCTCGTCTATTAATATCTCTCGAAAATATTAAATATGGAGAAAGTTGCCCAAAACAAATTCTATTATATAAATATAACGAATAAGCAGCAGCTATGACCATACTAGTTGAGGTAAGAATACCTAATGATGTACTAGTAGAAAAAGCAGCTACTAAGGATAAAAATTCTCCAACAAAGTTACAACTAAGAGGAACAGCAATATTAGCTAAAGTAAACACCATAAATATGATAGAAAATAGGGGCATAGTCATAACTACTCCCCTATAATACCTAATTAACCTTGTGTGATGTCTCTCATAGAGCAGCGTTACTGCTATAAATAAAGCGGGGCTAACCACTCCATGGGCTATCATTAAGAATATAGAGGCTATTAAACCCTCCATCGTATGAGTAAATAAGCCTATTGTTACTATTCCCATATGAGCTACCGAGGAATAGGCTATCAGACGTTTTGCATCTACCTGTCTGCAAGTAGTTAAACTTCCATATATTACTGCTATTAATGATAACGTTAATATGATTGGTGCTAAATACTCTGTTGCTTCTGGGAAAAGAGGCCAAGCGAATCTAATGAATCCATAACCCCCTAATTTTAATAATATTCCAGCCAGAATCACTGAACCAGCTAAAGGAGCCTCAACATGCGCAAGAGGCAACCATATATGAAAGGGGATCATAGGTATTTTAACTGCTAAACTAAGGAAGAAACCCACAAATAACCAAATTTGAATGTTATTATCAATTTGAATGTTAGTTAAAGATAAGTAGTCGGTTGTGCCCGTTATTCTATAAATAACTGCTATGCTAAGTAACATTAATATTGAACCAACTAAAGTATAAAAAAAGAAATAATAGGCAGCTTTTATCTTCTCTGCCCGAGCTCCCCACACTCCGATTATTAAGAACATAGGTATTAATATGCTCTCAAATAGCACATAAAATATTAACAGATCTAATGTTGAAAATACCCCAATTAATAGTAACTCCATGCCTAAAAGGCATATAATAAACTCCTTAACAAGAAACTTAATACTATTCCAACTTACTAAGATACAAATAGGGGTTAATAAAGTACTTAGTACAATGAAAAATATAGAGATCCCGTCAATAGCAAACAATATTGGAGAACCTTCAAACCAACCTATTGTACTTACCCAATTGAATTCTATTATCTGTTGAAATTGAGCTTCTTGATGAAGGTTAACTAATAATAAAATAGAAAGAGCAAATGTAATCAGAGACCACTCTAACGCTTGCTGGCGTAGTTTCAGACTATTTTCCCTGGGAATTAATGCTATAATTACTATACTTACTAATATAGAGCCAACTATACAAGTTAATATCATATTAATATAATTACTAGCCACTACCTTGCGGCTAGTTTTCTCCTATTTTAGGATATTACTCCGGACTTGGAAAAGAACCTGTTTCTAATTTGCGACTAGGTACTTAAGTGCGATAGCTGTTCCAACTAATATCATTAATGCATAATTAAATAATAAACCAGATTGTAGGCTGCTTAACTCTTTAGTTCTCTCAACCATGAATCGAGCTATTCCAGTGGGGCCTAAAATCTCTAAAACTCCCCTATCTATAGTACGATAAGACACAAAATGGCCGAACTTCCAAACTGCGCTTCCAATATAATAATTTGCTATTTGATTAAACTCCCAGGCATAAAATAAAAAACCATATATGCTGGGGCGTGTAATATAATAAACAACATATGGACGAAGTATAAACACTAGTAATATCCCTGTTACGGACATAATAACTGGTGCTAAAGAAACTATTGTAGGCACAAGCGGCAAGGGACGTATCCCCGGCGCAAACACCATATTTTGGGCAATATAACCAACTAATATACTTCCTGCTGCTAATACTAATAAAGGACCCAATAAGTTCCAATCAGCTTCTTGTAAGTGTTGTGCGCTTATACGTGTTAAATTAGGCTTAGACACAAAACTTAAGTAGATTAATCGGAATGAATAAAAAGCAGTTAAGAAGGCTGTAATTGAAGCTAACCAATAAATAGATATTAAACAATAATTATTATAAGTTAATTCCAATATTAAATCTTTAGAGTAAAATCCAGATAAATAGGGAAAACCAGCTAAAGACAATGAACCAATCAACATTAATACATATGTTAAAGGTAGGCCCCGGATTATCCCCCCCATTTTTCTAAGATCTTGTTCATCTAAAAGAGCATGAATTATTGAGCCCGCCCCCAAGAATAATAAAGCCTTAAAGAAAGCATGAGTTAATAGATGATATAAACTACTTAGACAGCTATAAGTGCCACAAGCCATTACCATATATCCTAATTGACTACAAGTAGAATAAGCAATAACTTTTTTTATATCCGATTGGACTAATCCTACTGTAGCTGCAAAAAAAGCAGTTAAGGAGCCAACTAACCCCACAATAATTGTTGCAGTTGGAGAGTAATCAAAAAGGGGAGCTGATCTTATAATTAAAAACACCCCTGCTGTCACCATTGTCGCTGCGTGAATTAGGGCCGAAACAGGTGTGGGGCCCTCCATAGCATCCGGCAACCAAGTATGCAACCCTAATTGGGCAGATTTTCCTACGGCCCCTATAGTTAGTAGTATACAAATACAAGTACAAGCTGAAGATGATGATAAGGCGGAGAATAAACTACAGTAATCTAATACCCCAAATTCTTTCCAGATTAATATAATAGCTAGCATTAATCCTATATCCCCTATTCTATTAATTAACATTGCCTTAATTGCTGCTTTATTAGCTTGTATACGCGTAAACCAAAAGTTAATTAATAAATAAGAACATAAACCGACACCTTCCCAACCAATAAATAATTGCACATAATTATTACTAGTAACTAAAACTAACATAAAAAAGGTAAATAGAGACAGGTAGCTCATGAATCTAGGTAAATGGGGGTCTTCTCTCATATAACTTGTAGAATATACATGAACTAGCCCGCTAATTGTGGTTACTACTATTAACATTACAGCTGTTACCATATCAAATTGGAAGCCAAAGCTAGTCATTAGTAAATCTGACTCTATCCATCTGCCTAACTCTATATATACTGTAGCCCCATTAATAAGGATTTCATAACATAATACAAAAGAGAGAAGGCTACTGGCGAGAACACACACAGAACTTAACAGGCCAGCCCCCTTTCTTCCTAGATGGCGACCCCCTAGTCCGCTTCCGACTGCGCTTAGTAGTGGTATTAATATAACTAGAAGATACATGGGAATAAATCTAAAATAATTAAATGTGTTAACTGAAAGAACAAACTAGGACATACTATAATTGTTAATACTAAATATAAACTTGCCCCTATTAATATTGCCTTGCCTAAGCCCGTTTCCTCCGGTGCTACGCTGCCACGTGGAGAATTTAGTATCTTTGTTATTACTAAAGGCGTTGACAAAGGTTGATAAAACATAATTTTAACTAATCTAAGGTAATAAACTCCAGCTATCACGGAACAAACTAAAGCTGTTAAAGCGCTAATATAGTAACCTTTACCAACAGCTGCTAAGATAATATACCATTTAGTTAAAAACCCAATTAAAGGGGGAATTCCTGCAGTAGACAATAAACCTGTAGCTAATGCTAGTGCTAACATTGGGCTTAATCTTGAAACACCACTAAATTCAATAAGCATGTCTCTTTTAGGGGATATAATTAGTACTACAGACCAAAGTAGAACTTGAGTTATTATATAGGCACCTATATACATTAAACTCGCCTGAAGACTTTCTATAGACCCAATGGCTATTCCAAGCAACACAAACCCCATGTGACTTATCCCGCTATAAGCTAGTAGTCTTTTTATTCGAGTTTGATTCAAAGCTCCTATAGCCCCGACAATCAAAGAAATTAATCCGGCTATTAATAACCCCATTTCATTTAAGCCTATTTGTACTATAATAGCTAGTACTCCCAGTTTAGGCACGATAGATAATAGCGCAGCTACCCAAGTTGGAGCCCCCTCGTAGACATCGGGGGCCCACATATGAAATGGGGCTGCAGATACTTTAAATAACAATGAGATAGTAATAAAACATTTACCAGCTAATATCTCATAAGATACTATGCTCATACGAATAAATTGAAGCTCAAGCTCTCCTGTGGAGCCATAAATTAAGGCGCAACCAAACAGGAACAACCCCGAAGATAGTGCCCCCAACACGAAGTATTTCAGCCCAGCTTCTGCCGATAATAATGAGTTTTTATTATAAGCCACTAAGATAAACATACATAATGTTTGCATTTCTAATGCTAAATATATAGAAATTAAATTTGTTGACCCAATAAGTAATAAATTACCTAAGATCACTAATAAAATCAATAAAGAGCTTGATCGATGCGATGTTCGATGGTCCAGCATACATAGTATAGCTAACCCACTAAGCATCACCAACATCTTAATCGCCTGTGTCCAACATAGTAGGTGGGGCACAGCTAATAGCCCAGCAGCCCCCGCAAGTAGCATAGCTAATCTTAAAGTGGGGGCCTTTAATCCATACGTCAACACTATTAGTATGATGAGCCCTAGTGTTAATTCCATAGTATGCCAGGGGCTATGCACCCACATGGCATATAAGAAGGTGATCTTATTAATCCCTAAACTTTTTGTTCTCCTTCTTTGCAGCAGCCAGAAGTTAATTACATCGATGGGGCCAATATAGTCGAGCATCGCTGAGACCATTCCTTGCGTACTAGGACTCAAAAAAGTTGGGATTGAACATTGTAGATAGAAACCGAGCTGTGTCACCACGCTCTGAACTCAAATCATGTACGGTTTTCATGGTCGAACAGACCAACCTAGGGTACCTTCTACAGCACCAGGGCACCGCAATTCAACATCGAGGTCGCAAACACTGTCCTCGATAAGAACTCTCCGACAATATTACGCTGTTATCCCTACGGTAGCTTTTATCCGCTTTCGATATTTATTTTGGACAATTATATCGGGTCATTATCGCCCACATAGGATGTAGTCCTTGTGCCAGCTAGGGGTGTCCCCCTCACTGTCAGGCTAATGAGATTAGCTTTGTATACCATAAGCTCGCCTTCGTTTCTTATTCAAAGGCAGTCGCCCCAACTAAACTGTCCCACCAACAAAAATTATTAACTCAAAATTAGAATACTTAGTATCGATCATTTTGAGTTAACGCTATCGGTATCCAGTAAAGCTCGATAGGGTCTTTTCGTCTTACAATGTCTATGTAGTATCTTCACTACAACTATAATTTCATCGGCTTTCCTCTTGAGACAGTAAAACCCTCGTGGTTCCATTCATACCCGCCAACAATTAATTGGCTATTTATTGTGCTACATTATCACGGTCAGAGTTACCGCGGCCATTCAGTTGGGTTTCGCTTTATACGTTAGTACTTAGTTTCACTGTACAACCATTGGGCAGAATTCACCCCCTATACTTAAGTAGCCTTTAGCAGAGAGCTATGTTTTTGGTAAACAGTCGAGATCTTATTTTGCCGAGTTCCTTAAGAGAAATTATGCCTAGATATAAATCCCATAAATAACAGTTGAAGGTACGAAGTACCATAATATTTTTCCTGAACAGGTATAAAAATTATAATTCATCGGGCATAATGTCCTTAGAAGCTGTATACATATATATATTTATTTGGGAGTTAATCTTGTACTACTCATGCCTGCATTATCACTTCTGTTTATCTTACAAGGTGCGCACATATCGTGCCTACAGAACGCTCTACTAACAAGCCAGTTGATGCTTCCTTACGGTCTGGCTTCCAGAATTTCAGTTACAGATTTAGCCGCCTTAATTATTAGAGGTCCCTGGCTCATTCAGTGAACTTTTACGTTTTCCTGTGCAGATGGCTGTTTCCAAGCCTACTTTCTGTTTGTCTAAGTTGAGCCCTCTTTATACACTTAATCTGTATTAGTGACTTTAATTTCTGGTTGGGGCTTCCCCCTCTTGACTAGGGGCCTTATCGCCATAGTCTTACTACACCAGTAATTCAAACCCCCGGGGTTTGGGGGCGAATCAGCTTGGGGCGCCTTACTAAGATAAGTTTCGTAGAGAACCAGCTATATCCAAGTTCGACTAGTATTTCACCGCTAACCACAGCTCATCCAAGATTTTTGCCACAATCACTGGTTCGGTCAGCATAGCTACCTGGCCATGGTTAGATCACTTGGTTTCGGGAAAATTTGACTAACGAGTTTGTCTTGCTATCACTACGCCTTCATTTACTACTTAAGCTTGCCAAATCTTGTCTTGCAGGCCCATTATGCAAAAGGTAACTTTTAGAACCAATTCTGAGTCTTTCCCTCACGGTACTTTCTCTATAGGTGTCTATCGGGGTTTAGTCTAGATGTCCAATCATCTTAATTATCTGTTTAAGACAATTTCTCCGCTATCGCTCGCCGCTACGCACGGAATCTCAGTTGATGTATTCCTCATAGTTTAGTAAGATGTTTCAATTAACTATTCAACTTACCCTTTTCAGTTAGGATAAACAAGTTCAAAGTCTCTCCCTTGTTATTTCGTATTTCACGTCCTTACCGATAGACCCTAGACTTTACTCAGTTCCACTGTCTAAAGACTCATTAAGATAAACCCAATATAATTTCCTATGTCCCGGGGTTCTCTTTCAACCTAAAATAGAGATCTTATTTCTATGAATATCTAAATGACAGCTTGAGCAGACTGGCACCAAGTTAGACCTTCTATTACATAATTTTTCAGGTTGAATGTGGTGGATAGCTTCCGCTGGAGCTCCGCATATTTCACACGAATCAATAAAAACTTGAGCATTATATTTAGAAGGGCGGAATACTGCTAAAGAACTTAACCCACTTCGGGATGGTGGCTCCCAGTTAATAAGTTTACGATATTTTAAAGCACTATTATAAAATTTTTTGTCATTAATTATGTGGCCCATAACTTCAATGCCATATTGGGAGGGTCCCGGACCAGGTTTTAATTTACGTTCATAAATTAGGCCCAAATCTTTTTGTTGCATAACAGATAAATGATAGCACCGAACTGGCGAATCAATTAAAGAAAAAACTTGATGTAAATGAGTAGAAAGAACAAAACTAGTTTGTGCAGCTGTTAATCTTTCAATTGTTGCAGCTAATATTGCTGTCCCTGAACTGACTTCTGTTCCATGACAAATTTCGTCCCCTAATATTAAACTGTTATAATTAGCTAGCTTTAATATAGTTGAAAGATCTCTCATTTCGACCTCAAAAGTACCTTGGCCTTTATGAAGATCATCCCCCCCCAAAATACGAGTAATTAAATAGTGATAAGGTCTTAACCTAAATGAGTCTGCAGCTACATACATTCCTGCTTGAGCTAAGATTACGTTTACTCCAATTGTTCTAAGTAGAGTAGATTTTCCTGCACCATTTACTGAGAATATTAACATTCCCTTATCCTCTAAACTAATATTATGGGCTACACATTCTTCTTGAGTGTTCAACTGTTCTACTAGTGGGTGTCGCAGGTTAATTGCTTCAATTAATCCCCTGGTTTGTTGGTGTTTCGTTAAGCAGGGTTTAGTATAATTGAACTTAATAGCCGCAATAGCCCCGCTTAGTGCAACATCTAATCTAGAAATCATATTTACTAAGGGTAAAAACAGATCAGAATAACTAAAATATAATCTTTTAAGTTCCCGGTTATAAGTTTGTTTAACATAAGTATTAATTTGCTCTTCTAATAAACTTAATTTGATTGAGACTTTTTGAATGGTGGAACTAGTTATTATAAGGCTACTTCCTCTTTTACCCAACACAATAATTGGATTATCGGACATGGGGGCGTTAGTCATGTAATGTTCTAACTTAACTAACTTTTTATACGAAATAGCGAAAGCATAGCCCTCTTTATTAAAATATTCAGCTTTAATAGAAATTGTGTCTTGAAACACAATATTTGAAGTCTGTTCGGCCCACTCTGTAAGTTGGGCCCTTAAAATTTGTTGTTGTGCAAGGAGGTTAGTTAAATTATCAGTTGGCCGTAATACATATTTAAAATCACCTAAAAGGCTATCTACCTGGAAAACTCGGCCTATTTCCTCAATTAGCGATTCTAGTTGGGGCCCGACTGAGGGGGGTAATTGAACATTAATTCATTTATTATTTGTTAACTTACTTATTAGTTGACTAGCAAACAAATAAGAATGGTAAATTTTACTTAACTTTTTAGGTGGCAAGGCAGTATCACTCGAGGCACATATTGCCCATTGACGATGTAAAGAAGATAAATCTTTAATGTGTTTTAACTCGGAGTTGTCAAATATTTTCTTGTCAATTAATTGTTTAAATGTAGCAATCTCCTCATAACGGAGATTTAATTCATAATAATCTGTAATGGGGTTAAGAAGTCTGAATTTAAGTAGTCTTTTACCCATTGCAGTAGAACAGTAATCAACCAAACTAAGTAGCCCGCCCAGTTTTCCTCCCTTAGGCAATAAGTCCAATTGATATTCTGCTCGATTACATAATATTAAGTTTAGGGGGCTAACAGCAGAATTGTAACACTCGGGGAGCTGGAGGTTTTTAATAAGATCAGGATTTCGATCGTTAATAAAGTGTAATACTCCTAAAAGGCTAATTAAATTTACCTGATTAACATTTTCTGTCCAAGTACTTTGAAATATCTTACTAAGGGTATATTCTTGATAATTTTTGTTAAACCACTCTGCGTTAATGCCCACATAAACATGGAGCAAAAGCCACTCCTTATTATTATTTTCGTACCTATAAGATAAATAACACGGCAAGTTGGTTAGTGTTTCTCCCATAACTTCAATTTTAGCATTGGGCTCAGAGGGGAATAAATTTCAATCAATTAACAAATTATATATTTTATTTGTTAAAATATCTAAGCCAACCCCCAAGTTTACCCAAATTACTATTTCTCTAACACGATAGCTAATTAATAGCCGGGCCACTTTGTCTCTGTCCGTCCAAGAGACAGGAAACATTATACTATGCCCACTCATGGCTGAAAATAAAGTAATACCTAATAAGTCGTCTTGAGAAAAATAAATCGATAACACATAGGATAACTCCGAACAGTCCTCTAAATTACAACTAGGAGAATAGACCTGAGACACTGCGCGTTGTTTTGGTCCCGATTTACCAGTGACTAATTCATCGATAACTATAACAGTCCAACCTTTATCCAACAAGGTACTTAGGTGGGTAGTAAGGGAATAAATTGGAAACCCCATTTGAAGCAAGGATCTTTTACCGGGCGACGTTATTCTCATATCAAGTGACGAGGCAACTTGTTCAATAGGTGGCGTTGCCCCCAAAGGCCCACTTCGCATGGATGACTCAACTAATAACTCGGCTTGAAAGTATGCTTGTTGCTTACTACGAGTATCAGGCTCATGCCAAAGTTCATAGAACTTACCAATCTGTATAAGCTGTATTACTGATAATCCATACTTAGAATAATTTTCCTCCGCTAAGTTAAAATATTGCATAGGTATTTGGCTCATTTCTAATTAGGAGTTAACCTCTTAATAAATTTAAGGCTCGAACAGCAATTGTACCACGTAAACGGTAATAGTTAACCATAATGGCTAAACCGATAGCAGATTCGGCAGCTGCAACAGTTAGAATCACAATCGCAAAAATTTGACCAAAAAGCGTGTAAAGCACACGAGACTCAAATAGAAGCAAAATAGTAGAGGCCAGTAAAACTAGCTCTACACACATTAACATAATAATTAAATTGCTTCTATTAAGAATAATACCTAAAATTCCGATTAATAAGATGACAATTGACAATATTAAATAAGACATACGCTATACCAATTAGAGGCTAGTTTTCCCACTCTAAGCCCCCTTCTATCCACTCATAAATTAACCCTAAAGTTAAGATAAATAAAAATAACATAATAACCCAATATCCAAATAAAGGTAGGCCCATATATGTGACAGCCCAGGGAAATAAAAAAGATATTTCAAGATCAAATATTAAAAACAAGATACCAATTAAGAAGAATCTAACGGAAAAGGGATTTCCCGGGTTATCAAAAGGATCAAACCCACATTCATAGACTGACACTTTTTCCATATCGGGTTGTTTATATCCTAATAGATAAGATGCCCCTAAGATTAGAATTGATAATGTCCCGCTAACGATAAGTAGTATTAGTATTCCTTTGAACTCCATGTTTCTAAGCGGAGACGTGCACTAGCACTTGGCCAGAAGGCACCTAAAGGTGCTCTCTGCTGATTTGTAGGAAGAGATCTTGCCTACTACGTAATGATTCACCATAGAAATTATACAAAAAAGGTGAATTTGGTTGCTTGGCTAATAATATGGCCCCTATCATAGCTACTAGTAACACCAAACTAGCAATTAACACTAACTCATAATAAGTTGTATAAAGATGACTTCCAATTGCTCCAATGTTAGTTTTAGACCCTATAACAGGATTGCTGATATATTTCGGGCTATTGGTGAGTAAACTAGAAAATAGGAATATAACAGATAATCCCACAGGTAAAAAATGCGAGTGATCTTGAGAATATACCTTATTAGGCTGTTGAATTAACATAATTACGAACAGGAATAAAATAGCGATAGCCCCCACATAGACAATTATAAATATTAGGCCTATGTAGTCTAATTCCAACGATATAAACATAACAGCAGCATTAACAAAGGCAATAACTAACCAGAATACTGAATAAACAGGATTCGGCGTAGATATGACCATAAAACTAGCTACAACTATTCCTAAGGATATTATGAGAAATAAGCTATTCATCTGATATTAAGGAGGCCGCCGGCTCTCCAGTGTCATAGAATATGTGTAAATTGTCGTAAATACTTACACTTATCTGATTTACCTTGGGGTGATAAGCTATAGAAAAGCAGGGGCCGGTTGGTCTATAAGCATGCCGACAACCTGTCTATTCAGTGAGGCTTATTACCAACAACAAAAAGTTACCCAAGATTAAGGGGGGCTATTTCAGTAAATAATTTTCTACCCAACCTAACAGGGGGATTAACAATAAAAAGTAGGTAAAGTAAAATATAGAAGCAAATTGACCAACCATAACATAAGGCTCCTCTACTGGATTGGCCCCCAACCAGGTTAATAGTATAAAATCAGCCACTAAAAACCAAAATGCTATTTTACCTAAAGGCCTAAACGTTAAAGCTCTCAATTTACTAGTATGAATAAGGGGCAATAATAATAACACCAAGATACTAAATACCATAGCCAAGACCCCCCCAAGTTTGTTGGGTATAGAGCGTAATATAGCGTATGCAAATAAGAAGTACCATTCTGGTTGGATATGAACAGGAGTTACTAAAGGATTGGCTTGAATGAAATTTTCAGGATCACCTAATACATTAGGCATAAAATAACAAAGTATAATTAAAATAGTGCTAAGTACCATTATACCAAACAAGTCCTTATAAGTATAATAAACATGAAAGGTAACTTTGTCTATATTAGAGTCAATACCTAAAGGATTATTTGACCCGGCTGTGTGTAAACTAAGAATATGTAATATGCCTAATCCAACTATAAGAAAAGGAAAAAGATAATGTAGAGAGAAAAACCGATTAAGAGTCGCGTTAGATACACTAAATCCCCCCCAAATCCACTGAACAATATCTGTTCCTATATAAGGTATAGCAGAACAAAAGTTAGTAATAACTGTTGCTCCCCAAAAGGACATTTGGCCCCAAGGTAATACATACCCTAAGAAGGCTGTTAACATCATCACTAAGTAAATTATAACCCCTATATTCCAAACGTCCATTTTCATGTAGCTCCCATAATAGAGTCCCCTGCCCATATGGATATAAACACAGAGAAAAAATAATGAAGCTCCATTAGCATGAATATACTTTAACATAAAACCATAATTAACGTCTCTTAAAATATGGGAAATTGAGTCAAAAGCTAAACTAACGTCAGAACAATAATGCATAGCTAAAAATATTCCGGTAATCAATTGAATAGTTAAACAAAGTCCTAACAAAGAACCAAAATTCCAGTAATAACTAATATTAGAAGGAGCTGGTAGATCAACCAAAACCCCATTCACAATAGAGATTATTGGGTGTTGAGTTCTTATTCGTAACATTTTGTTTGGTGATTCCATATGCATGCGCTCAGGAAGCTTGTGAGCATTAACCCCCCCCCCATATTGGGGGTTATCTCCTAATGCTAGCAAGGCACTGCATCTAAACCTATCAACAGGCCAGAAACTAAAACGATTAAACCAAGACTGAAAGGCAAGTAAGACTTCCACAATAAATACATAAGTTGGTCATATCTCATTCTAGGGAAAGAAGCTCGCACCCACACAAATGCGAACACTACTACGGTGGTTTTAAGGGCTAAGCAGCCCATTCCTAGAATCCCTGTAAAAGGTGCCCAACCACCTAAAAACAATAAACTTATCAAACAGCTCATTAGAATAATATGGCCGTATTCAGCTAAAAAGAATAGGGCAAACGACATGCTAGAATATTCTACATTATATCCAGATACTAACTCTGATTCTCCCTCGGTAAGATCAAAAGGAGCCCGATTAGTTTCAGCTAATGCCGAAGCAAAAAACATTAAAGCAGCTGGAAATAAAGGTATTATATACCAAATCTCGGCTTGAGCTAAAACAACCTTAGTAATATTAAGAGAACCTGCACATAATATTACTGATATTAGAATAAGCCCTATACACACTTCATAGCTAATCATTTGAGCTGCTGCTCTGATAGCCCCTAAGAATGCATATTTAGAATTACTTCCCCAACCAGACATTAAAATAGCATACACCCCAATAGAACTGATAGCAAAAATATATAAGATACCAACATTAATATCAGCCAGCACAATCCCAGGGCTAAAAGGAATAACCCCCCAAGCCAAAAAAGCTAAAGTAAGCGATAGAATCGGGGCGACAATATAAACCGACAAATTAGCATGATTGGGAATAGCCATCTCTTTAGTGAATAATTTTAATCCGTCAGCTAAAGGCTGTAATAGTCCATAGACACCAACTACATTAGGTCCTTTTCGTGCTTGCATATACCCTAATACCTTTCTCTCTGCTAAAGTTAAATAAGCTATAGCCACTAACAGAGGTATTATTATTGCAAGCGTTTTAAAGATAATTGAAATAATAGTACTCATCATCCTAGTTACGGAGGGCGGCCAAGTACGTATTGAACGCGCACAACTTGGCCCAAGAACAAGTTCCCTTACCCTTACTATGTTACGACTTACCCATCCTCGAAAAGGAGGGATAACCCCGCCGCGGGGCGTCTCGTATCCTTAACTTGAAGGGGACGACGGGCGATTTGTGCTAACACTGGGTGAGAATTCACCGGGACGCTCTACTTCCCGATTACTATCAAATCCTACTTAAGATTCCCGTTTCAGAAAATCTCCGCCTCTTAATTTAATGTGTATATTGTTTAAGAGAATGTAGCGCATAATATCCCTTTCCATAAAGACCATGACACCTGACTTAATCCATAATTGGGTTAAGGATAACATTTATTGTTATCCTGACGACGGCCATGCAATGCCTGAGCGGACTACCTTTTGTAGGTGGTTCGCTTTCAAGGAAAGGTGAGGTGACACGCGGATCATCGTATTAAATTACACGCTCCTCTGATTCAAACAGTGAACAGCCAAGCCTTTTGAGTTTCAATCTTGCGATCAAAGTATTCAGGCACACAATAAGGTTATTTGCTAATAAAGCTATTGTATAAGTTTAGGGCGAGGACTACCAGGGTATCTAATCCTGTTTGCTATCCAGGCTTTCGTATTTCATGAATATGCACCATGAACGAAGTAAGGAGTCTCCACCTTCGAACTTCCACTCTTGCTTCAAACATTTTACCGCTACCAAGAGGTTTACCTTACTTTATTCTCATGCTTCACTACATACTTAACGCCTAATGTGAAATAAAAACTGGGCCTCTAAGTTTAACCGCGTCTGCTGGCACTTAGTTAGACAGACCTCAGTGTGAAACCCTGTGTCAAGCGTTTACTCATTGCACAAGATTCTCTACTGCTGCCAAAATGTCTTCCCCTTGTTTCAGTGAAAGTGTGGCTATACTACGCATCTTCGACCAGGTGGGCCACTATCCCGCCTATTCTAATACGTCAACCGATATAATATCCGTTTTATACTCACCAGTAGGGCCCCGACTCAGGGCCTTGCATGTATTAGAAGAACACATTGCCTTATATACTCCCCAAGGTCAAAGGAGTAGTGTGGAAATAATATTTAAATCATCCCCATGACTTAATTTACGCTGATAAACAAACGGTAATTCATTATAAGTATGAAAAGCAGGCGGAGAAGATAAAGACCATTCTAACGAGCCAGGCGAAGTTGACCACCCCTTAAATGGTCTTTCGGCTGCCAGTGCCTCATAAGACAAGTATAAGAACCATATAATTCCTACTAGGGCTATTACAGCCCCGCAAGAACTCACTAAGTTCCAATCTTGATAGGCATCAGGAAAATCCGAGTATCTTCTAGGTAATCCGGCTAAACCCAAAAAATGTTGGGGGAAGAAAGTTAAATTAACTCCGATAAACATAATCCAGAAATGGATCTTACCGTATAATTCATTATAACTATAACCTGTAATTTTCCCAAACCAGTAGTAGTATCCTCCAAATATAGCAAATATGGCCCCCATAGATAACACATAATGGAAGTGAGCCACTACATAATAAGTATCGTGTAGTGCTATATCTAATGAACTATTAGCTAATATAACTCCAGTTAAACCACCAATGGTAAATAGGAACACGAAGCCAATAGCCCACAACATAGGTGTATCAAGCCGCAGGCTTCCCCCATATATAGTAGCTAGCCAGCTAAATATCTTAATACCGGTAGGAACAGCAATAATCATAGTGGCAGCAGTAAAGTAGGCACGAGTATCGACATCCATACCAACGGTGAACATATGGTGGGCCCAAACAATAAATCCTAATACTCCAATAGAAATCATAGCATAGACCATACCTAAATAACCAAAAATATGTTGTTTAGCAGAAAATGTGGGTATAATTTGAGATACCATACCAAATCCTGGGAGAATTAATATATAGACTTCAGGATGTCCAAAAAACCAAAATAAGTGCTGGAATAAAATAGGATCTCCCCCTCCCGCAGGGTCAAAGAATGTTGTATTAAAATTTCTATCTGTTAATAACATTGTAATTGCACCAGCTAACACTGGTAGAGATAATAATAACAATATTGTAGTAATTAATACAGACCAGACAAATAGGGGCAATCTATGCATACTCATACCAGGAACCCTCATGTTAATTATAGTAGTTATAAAGTTAATAGAACTTAAAATGGAAGATACACCAGCTAGATGTAAACTAAATATAGCCATATCCACTGCTCCCCCTGAATGGGCTTGAATGCTTGATAGTGGGGGATAAACGGTCCAGCCTGTCCCTGCCCCCTGTTCCACAAACATAGACCCAACCAATAGTATTAGAGAAGGCGGTAATAACCAAAAACTGATATTGTTTAATCTAGGAAAGGCCATATCGGGCGCACCAATCATAATTGGCACAAACCAATTTCCGAATCCCCCTATCATTACTGGCATTACCAGGAAGAAAATCATTAATAAAGCATGTGATGTCACAATCACATTATATAGATGATCATCTCCTAACATACTACCTGGGGCGGACAGTTCTAGGCGTATTAACATACTTGAAGCTGTCCCCGCCATCCCAGAAAAAGCACCAAATAGTAAATATAAAGTACCTATATCCTTATGATTAGTAGAAAATAGCCAACGTGTAAGATATTTGTTCAT